AAAGCAGAAAAAGAAATAATAGTAACCTGGTCCCGAGCGTCTACCATTATACCTACAATGATCGGGCATACTATCGCTATCCATAATGGAAAGGAGCATTTGCCTATTTATATAACGGATCGTATGGTAGGACATAAATTGGGAGAATTTGCACCTACTCTAAATTTCCGGGGGCATGCGAAAAATGATAATAGATCCCGTCGTTAATAATTAATTAAAAAATAATAAAATATAGATGCTTATCGTTCATTAATGAGAGGTGAATCTTATGATACAGAAGAGAAAGGTGAAGAAATATACAGAAGTATACACTTTAGGTCAACATATATGTATGTCTGCTCACAAAGCGAGAAGAGTAATTGATCAAATTCGTGGGCGGTCCTATGAAGAAACACTTATGATACTAGAACTTATGCCTTATCGAGCATGTTATGCCATTTTAAAATTGGTTTATTCTGCAGCAGCAAATGCTAATCACAATAAGGGTTTGAACGAAACAAGTTTAATCATTAGTAAAGCCGAAGTCAACGAGGGCACAACTGTGAAAAAATTAAAGCCCCGGGCTCGAGGACGGGGTTATCCTATAAAAAGATCCACTTGTCATATAACTATTGTATTGAAAGATATATCTTTAGATGAAGAGGAAGAAATAGATAAAAGGAAATTCTATAAATTAGAGCTGAGGAATACTTAAAGGAAGAATATTTTATATTATAAAAAATACAAATACGCTATATTATGTTATGCTTAAAAAAAATCGAATGAATAAAAAAAAAATACAAACAGATGTCACGTTTCACGATATATATAGTAGTGGGGGATTATGGGACAAAAAATAAATCCACTTGGTTTCAGACTTGGTGCAACCCAAGGTCATCATTCTCTTTGGTTTGCACAACCAAAAAATTATTCAAAGGATCTACAAGAAGATCAAAAAATACGAGATTGTATCAAAAATTATGTGCAAAATAATATGAAAATATCCTCTAATGTAGAGGGAATTGCACGTATAGAGATTCAAAAAAGAATCGATTTGATTCAGGTCATAATCTATATGGGATTCCCCAAGTTATTAATAGAAGACAGGACTCGAAGAATCGAAGAATTACAGACGCATGTACAAAAAGAACTCAATTGTGTAAACCGAAAACTCAACATTGCTATTACAAGAATTGCAAATCCTTACGGGCACCCCAATATTCTTGCAGAATTTATAGCCGGACAATTAAAGAATAGAGTTTCATTTCGCAAAGCAATGAAAAAAGCTATTGAATTAACTGAACAGGCAGGTACAAAAGGGATTCAAGTACAAATTGCAGGGCGTATCGACGGAAAAGAAATTGCACGTGTTGAATGGATCCGAGAAGGTAGAGTTCCTCTACAAACCATTCGAGCTAAAATTGATTATTGTTCCTATGCAGTTCGAACTATCTATGGGGTATTAGGCATCAAAATTTGGATATTTGTAGACGAGGAATAATAAGAACTTACTTGACTTATATTTAGTTATATCTGGTGATAAAACAAAAAATGGCAAACTCTTTCATTCTTTTTCTGGTAAATAATAAAAAAAAAAGAACAATTCTATAAGGTTGAATAAAAATTCGATTAATCATTTGATATAATTGCTATGCTTAGTGTGTGACTCGTTGGTTTTTTTAGGGTTGGGATTCAAAAAAATGGACAGCCCATAGTACAAACTGATAACTATAGAACTAATAACCAACTCATCACTTCGTGTTATCTGGATAGAAAGAACCAGTCAAGATATGATATATAAGTCATATCATTGTAGCAACTGAAATCTTTTTTACATAAAAAAAAAAAAAAACAATCTGATTATGGGTTGTAAAGCAATATAAAGTATACAGATAAATGGAAGGGTGAGAGAAAGATAGAAAAAGAATATTAATGATATATAATTCCAATATGTAAGGTCTATGAGTCATCTCATATAAAGGGAATGTAATAAAGCATCAATACTGATTGATCCATAATTAGACAAATCCGTGCATAGAACAAAAAATAAAGAGCCCCGAGCCAATAAAGACTGAGAAGGTTGACTCAAGAATAAATTTAATTGGAGGCTCCGTTGTAAAATTCAGACCTAATCATTAATCGAGAAGTGGTGGGAACGACAGAACCTGTGAATGCATAAGATTCTATTGAAAACGAATCCTAATGATTCATTGAGTAGGATGGCGGAACGAACCAGAAACCTATTCATTTATTCTGAGAGGTCATGTCATAGACTAATCTTACAACTGAATGTTGAAAGAGTAAATATTCGCCCGCGAATTTTTTTTTTATTTCTAAATTTTAGTCGATTCGAAATAAAAGGAAAAACAAAATAAAGATTCATTATAGCGTTCTACCAAAACGACATTATCTATAAATAGAATACGTGTTAAATTCTATATTAAAACACAAAAAATTTCTAATTTATAATCGATTAGATCAAATTTCAAAGAATCCCACGATTCCATATATTATTAACCGTGTATTTTTTTTTGTTTAATTATTTTTAATTGTTTAATTCGCGAGGAGCTGGATGAGAAGAAACTCTCGTGTCCGGTTCTGTAGTAGAGATGGATGGAATTGCTAAACAACCATCAACTATAACCCCAAAAGAACCAGATTCCGTAAACAACACAGAGGAAGAATGAAAGGAATATCTTATCGAGGTAATCGTATTTGCTTCGGTAGATATGCTCTTCAAGCGCTTGAACCCGCTTGGATCACATCTAGACAAATAGAAGCAGGGCGGCGAGCAATGACACGAAATGCACGCCGCGGTGGAAAAATATGGGTACGCATATTTCCAGACAAACCTGTTACAGTAAGACCTACAGAAACACGTATGGGTTCGGGGAAAGGATCTCCCGAATATTGGGTAGCTGTCGTTAAACCCGGTAGAATACTTTATGAAATGAGCGGAGTAGCAGAAAATATAGCTAGAAGGGCTATTTCAATAGCGGCATCTAAAATGCCTATACGAACTCAATTCATTCTTTCTGGATAGGAATGTAGAAACAAACGAAAGGGGTTTTGGGGATGAAAAAAAAACAATTGCAGGTTTCTTTTTTTGTTTTGAACAAATAATATTTCTTTTTTTTTTTTATTTATACCTTTGCATTGAAAAAGAAAAAACCGATAAAAAAAAATGATATGATTCAACCTCAAACCCATTTGAATGTAGCGGATAACAGCGGGGCCCGAGAATTGATGTGTATTCGAATCATAGGAGCTAGTAATCGACGATATGCTCATATTGGTGACATTATTGTTGCTGTAATCAAGGAAGCAGTACCAAATACACCTCTAGAAAGATCAGAAGTGGTCCGAGCTGTCATTGTACGTACTTGTAAAGAACTCAAACGCGACAACGGTATGATAATACGATATGATGACAACGCTGCGGTTGTTATTGATCAAGAAGGAAATCCAAAAGGAACCCGAATTTTCGGCGCAATCGCCCGGGAATTAAGACAGTTAAATTTCACTAAAATAGTTTCATTAGCACCTGAAGTATTATAGGGGAAGACCTTAATATAGTATTTGAATGAAATTGATTAAATTTATTTAATTAATTAGTAAATTGTTTATCTATCACGTATATATCTTTAATAATTCATAAATATAAAAAAAAAAATAATTCATAAATATTAAAAAATTCAGAAAAAAAGAAAAAGAGCATGTTGATTATATCAAAATTCGGGGGAAACAAAAATCTTAGTTTATCATGAGTAAAGACACTATTGCTGACATAATAACCTCTATACGAAATGCTGACATGAATAAAAAAAGAACAGTTCGAATACCATCTACTAACATCACTGAAAATATTGTTAAAATCCTTTTACAAGAGGGTTTTATTGAAAACGTGAGAAAACATCAAGAAAGCAAAAAATATTTTTTGGTTTTAACCCTACGACATAGAAGAAATAGGAAAGGACCATATAGAACTGTTTTAAATTTAAAACGGATCAGTCGACCCGGTCTACGAATATATTCTAACTATCAACGAATTCCTAGAATTTTAGGCGGAATGGGGGTTGTAATTCTTTCTACTTCTCGAGGTATAATGACAGACCGAAAGGCTCGACTAGAAGGAATCGGCGGAGAAGTTTTGTGTTATATATGGTAATCTTTCTAATAGCCGACACGGTCATATTTGTGAAAAAAGAGAAAGGACAAGTTTATAATATTATCCCTCTTACATTAGTTGATACTTCAAATCGGTTTTACCTGGAATGAAACAACAAAAATGGATTCATGAGGGTTTAATTACTGAACAACTTACCGATGGTATGTATCTTCCGGATTCGTTTAGATAACAAAAAAATTATTCTGGTTTTTGTTTCGTAAAGGATTTCATGTAGTTTTATACGTATACTACCAGGAAATAGACTAAAAATTGAGGTAAGTCCTTATGATTCAACCTAAAGGGCGTATAATTTAGAGACTCCAAAGCAAAGACTTGAATGATTAGGCGGTTTTTTCAATTTCAACATTCTTTCGTGAGGATACAATTCGAAATTAAAAATTTCAAGAAACTTATTTTCTTCCAATAAGTAGATTCGGAATTAAAAAAAGGAATGACAAATATGAAAATAAGGGCCTCTGTTCGTAAAATTTGTGAAAAATGTCGATTGATCCGTAGGCGGGGACGAATTATAGTAATTTGTTCTAACCCGAGACATAAACAAAGACAAGGATAATCTTTCTAAAACAAAAAGACTCTCGAAATCTAAAGGACCTGATGTACAGATGTACAAATAAATAAAATAAATAAGTAAAAAAAAAAAAAAAAGAATAAGGATCTGTTTTGACATGAAATGGATATATCCATATATCTCTGACTTATATTTATGAGATGATAAAATATGGCAAAACCTATACCAAAAATTGGTTCGCGTAGAAATAGACGTATTGGTTCACGTAAGAATACACGTAGAATCCCCAAGGGAGTTATTCATGTTCAAGCAAGTTTCAACAATACCATTGTGACTGTTACAGATGTACGGGGTCGAGTAATTTCTTGGTCCTCTGCCGGGGCTTGTGGATTCAAGGGTACAAGAAGGGGTACACCATTTGCCGCTCAAACCGCAGCAGGAAATGCTATTCGGACAG